TGGATGGCTTACTTAATAATACTTAAAAATCGAATTAATAATCGAGATTCCTTGCCGATACTTTAATAAAAAAGAAATCCATTTAATGAATAGCATAAGATCCATTGAGTTCTCTTCGCACTTCTTTGTCAAAGTGTAGAATGAGAAAGTTAATGAATCTCTTAAACCCATTGATAAAAGAAAAAAGAGGATAAATACTATGGTTGGGGAATAAAAGAGGGTTTGTTGGGGATAGAGGGACTTGAACCCTCACAACTTATAAAGTCGACGGATTTTCCTTTTACTAGAAATTTCATTGTTGTCAGTATTGACATGTAGAATGGGACTCTCTCTTTATCCTCGTCCGATTAATCCACTTTTGAAAAGATCTCAAAAACAATGAATTGGAGGATTTGATTACTCAATGTTCGAGTAGAATGGATTCAGAATTTTCTATTTCATAATAATTCCGAATTTCATTTTCAAAAATAAATAAAGAACCTATATTATGATATAGGATTCTGTGATTAATCCTTTGGTTTGCTATGCCAGTATCCATACGTGTGTATTAGATGTATAAAGCCCTTCTTTCTCTAATTTAGAGGGAGTTTTGTTTTGCTACCAACACAACGTAATTACCTCGATTCGTTAGAACAGCTTCCATTGAGTCTCTGCACCTATCCTTTTCCTTTGGGTTCTAGTTTGAGAACCGCTTATTTTTCAAAAGTGGGATTTGGCTCAGGATTGCCCATTTTTAATTCCAGGGTTTCTCTGAATTTGGAAGTTACCACTTAGCAGGTTTCCATACCAAGGCTCAATACAATCAAGTCCGTAGCGTCTACCGATTTCGCCATATCCCCATTTTCCTTTTCTTTGAAACTAGGATTCCTTGTTTAATTTTATTTATCTCTTAGTTTTTTTGAATCATTGAATTCATTATTCGACGTAGTCTAGCAGCTCATCTCTATTTGATAGACCCCGCTTATTGCAATTCAGAATTGCATTGATTCTATCGTTGATATATTTCCAATTCAATCGGAATCAATATATTCCAAGGTTTTTCTCCCCCCCCCCTTTTTTTTAGAATATTCTATATCATACTATAACGCTTGATATTCATTCTTTTTTTTTTCTTTTTTTTCTTTTTTTTTTCTTTTTTTTCTTTTTTTTTTCTTTTTTTTCTAAGTAGAACTTCCAATGTGGAACTAGTGAATAACTAAGATTAATAATTAAGATCTTACATTTTACAGATTTCCTATATATATTTCTATTTGTTACACTATTTCTGTTATGTAAGCCCACTTAGCTCAGAGGTTAGAGCATCGCATTTGTAATGCGAGGGTCATCGGTTCAAATCCGATAGTCGGCTTTTTTCTCTGTCGATGTTCCATGAACAAAAATCTCTCTTTTCCTCCGAATTAAATGGAGAATCCAGAGTCTATTATGTTGTTCTACCTTAGAATTTTGCTAGATACAAAACATTAAAATATATAATATATATACAAAAAGTCCAGATGTTGATGAAATTACGTTTTTTGTGGTACTGTGGTACTTTAGTAGATTTTACTTTGTTTATCCTTTAGTTTAATTCAGTTTTAATTTCGATGTATTCTGTAATGTAAATACAATGAAATTTATTGTGTAAAATGAAATTTCAATAAAATAAAAAAGGAGTCTTCATGTCCCGTTATAGAGGACCTCGTTTAAAAAAAATACGCCGTCTGGGAGCTTTGCCAGGACTCACTAGAAAAACACCTAAATCCGGAAGTAATCTGAAAAAGAAATTCCATTCTGGGAAAAAAGAGCAATATCGTATTCGTCTTGAAGAAAAACAGAAATTGCGTTTTCATTATGGTCTGACAGAACGACAATTACTTAGATATGTACATATGGCCGGAAAAGCAAAAAGGTCAACAGGTCAGGTTTTACTACAATTACTCGAAATGCGTTTGGATAATATCGTTTTTCGATTGGGTATGGCTTCAACCATTCCTGGGGCCCGGCAATTAGTTAACCATAGACATATTTTAGTTAATGGTCGTATAGTTGATATACCAAGTTTTCGTTGCAAACCCCGAGATATTATTACTACGAAGGATAACCAAAGATCAAAACGTCTCGTTCAAAATTCTATTGCTTCATCCGATCAGAGCAAATTGCCAAAGCATTTGACGGTTGACACATTGCAATATAGGGGACTAGTACAAAAAATCCTAGATAGGAAATGGGTCGGTCTCAAAATAAATGAGTTGTTAGTTGTAGAATATTACTCTCGTCAGACTTGAACTTAACGAAAAAAGGAAAGGTTCATAAAAATTTTTCCCCTTCCCCCGAACTAAATCGACCTAAGGCTTTTAATTCGTATTTTCCCATTCACCTAGCAGAAATAGATTCACCTTAGAATCCTTTTTGCTTTTTTGTTATTTAGTCTATGTGTATTTTACATACCGCAGCAATTTGCTATAGAGAATTTCTATTAAATAAGGTTATTGCTAATTGTTATTTGATTTGATACATTGTGATCGGTAACGTTGATGAATTAAGAGAAACGGAAAGAGAGGGATTCGAACCCTCGGTAAACAAAAGTCTACATAGCAGTTCCAATGCTACGCCTTGAACCGCTCGGCCATCTCTCCTACATAATCTTATTATGGAAAAAAACTGAGTGAATAGCGAGTTTTCGTATTCCTGAAGTACAGGTTACAGCTACAACTGCTCGGGGATTCCATGGCTCTATTGGAAAAATTCCTTTTCATCTAAGTGGAAGAATCCAGGATTTTTTTACTTTTTTACTAAGAATTACGCTCCAAAAAAAGTTTTTCTTTGGGGAAAACCTAAATAAAAAGAGAATGGAACAATTCTTCTTATTCCATAAGAAAATAAAGGAACCCCTTAATTCTATTTGCATAAGGTACGTTATGCTGTACAATCTAAATAAAAAAAGGGGGGTACGCGATAATTAATGACTTTGAAAACGCGAAATAGCTGATGAGAGAAGTTGTTGTTGAGAAATAGGAAAGTGGAATTAAATCCAATCTTAGTCAAATATTTCATGTCTCTTCTTGTCCAAACAGAAGGAAAAGGAGACAATTTTAGTTGAGCGGAAAATCCATACCTCTCTTATCCATTTAGAGCGTATGGATCGATTTATACGAATCGAATGTTTTGTTTTTATGTTATTTTGTGCTAGAATGAAAAGAATTCTATATAGAATGGATTGGGAATTATGCCTAGATCCCGTATAAATGGAAATTTCATTGATAAGACCTCCTCGATTGTAGCCAATATTTTATTGCAAATAATTCCGACAACCTCAGGGGAAAAACGGGCATTTACTTATTATAGAGATGGTGCGATTTGAGTCTTTTTTTTGTTTGTTTTTTTAGCCCTACCTACATCTCAGTCTTACGAGAAAGAGAGGGGTTTCACATAGAGAGAACAAAATTAGTAAAGGAAACCCACGCTTGGGGAAGGTGAGGTGAACTAACAATTCCTTCTGTCGTGTATCCTCGATTGATGTGGCTTCAGATGCTTCAATAGTAGATTTGAGTATTGAGCGAAAGGTTACACCTACAGGATGGGTTTCATATTACAGGCCAATCCTACTCTACTAGTACCAATAGGCAGCATAGGGGAGAAAAGCACTACACCTCGAAATAGGAATCAACAAGAGAAAAACTTTGTTAGAAATTAGCCCTTTCCTGATCGGTATCAGGGTTGGGAAGAATGGTTGGGATAACAAACAACCATCAGGTTTGTACTTTGGATACCCTTATAACCATCAAAGGTCGTTGAAGTGGCTAATTCCTATAAATAGGAGGCGTTGAGAACAAAGAAATTCTTGGAGCTATCGTTTTCCTCTAGCATTAATAGAATTCATTGGTGTTAAGAAAAACCTCTTGAGGGAAGGTTGGCTAGAGATTTCTTGGAAAAATACCAGCCCCTTTCGGTCCATAATGAGATGGGACTAATTCGATTTTCATTCTATCGATTTTTCGCTTAGTACTATGTAAAGAAGGTTAGTACTATGTAAAGAAGGGAGGAGTAAAGAAGGGAGGAGCCGTATGAGATGAAAACCTCATGTACGGTTTTGAAACGGAGATTTTTTGAATAGAATGAACGACCGTAACGGATGTTGGCTCAATCCGAAGGAAATTATGCGGAAGCTTTGCAGAATTATTATGAAGCTACGCGACTAGAAATTGATCCCTATGATCGAAGTTATATACTATATAACATAGGCCTTATACACACAAGCAATGGAGAGCATACAAAGGCCTTGGAATATTATTTCCGGGCGCTAGAACGAAACCCCTTCTTACCACAAGCTTTTAATAATATGGCCGTGATCTGTCATTACGTGCGACTATCTCCACTATAGAAAGAAGAAAAAAAAGATGCAATTTTCTAGTAAATACTAGAAAAAGGGCTTTCTACATAGGGATCGTCAAAACAACGATTTTGCCCTATCAGCTGTAGGAAGGAAGGACACTTCATGAGAATCCAAATAGGAATAAAGTAGAGCCTATACTACTACTCTATGGATAAAGTCTCAAATTGATAGAGAAAGCACCGTAAAGATCAATTAGTGAGCGACTAGGTCGATACAACTAAAAAAACTGCTTAATTATACCATAATATGGGGCACAATTTAGGAATCCGCTTATGTAATACAGTCGATCCACTAAGGGATTAAGCAGCGGTGTAGTATCAGATCCCAAAGATAGTAAGTTCTTTTTTCTTCCTTATGGGAAAAAGTCTTTTTCGAGGATTCTATAGAAATTTCATATATGAAAGAAACGAAACCGAGATAGTTACCTTTCAGAAAATTCGAACGAAGGATATAGGTCTATCTATGCTTCATTCTTCTGAAGGTGGGAGAAAAGATCAAACTGATTATTGATCCAAATTAGGGTTTGAAACTTAGGTAATTAACTTCTTCTGCTTAACCCAAGAAGAAATTGGATCGATTTTTGAGAAATCGAATTCAGTTAAGATAGGGGAAATAAAGATAGGAATTTCTGAGCCGTATGAGGTAGGAAACTCTCAAGTACGGTTCTAGGGGAAGGAAATGCCTATTCCGACCGAGGAGAACAGGCCATTCTACAGGGTGATTCGGAAATTGCGGAAGCTTGGTTTGATCAAGCTGCTGAGTATTGGAAACAAGCTATAGGGCTTACTCCGGGAAATTATATTGAAGCACAGAACTGGTTGAAGATTACGAAGCGCTTTGAATTTGAATAAGGGCACTCCAGTTTTTCAGAAAAAGGGTGATTTGGTTGTTGATCCATTAATCAAATAATTTAGGGGGGAAGATCGAATCAAGAATTTCATTATATCCCTTTCTTCTACCTTCGATTTTATATCAAATTTCATAAGGATAAACAATAGGGATGGGCTCTAGAACAGAAGAGAATAAAGCAAATAAAAGGGGTCAATCTAAATATTCCTGCCTAATATATATATCAGGGTGGTCTTATTCAAAATTCTAATGAGTTATCTTGGAATTTTGAATCGAATAAAAAATCCATATTATGCTCACTCAAGGAAAGTAGATGTAGATAGGGACTTATACTCTCAAAAAAATACACTAGCTTCTTAAAAAAAAATTTATTACGTCGGGAAATAATTTTCCCGGATAACCGTTGTCCGTTAGGCACCTAATTCTTATGTCATAATAGATCCGAACACTTGCCTCGGATTGACTTCAATATATAATTGCTCCAGTGAATAACTAAAAAAAAAAATAGAAGGACGGTAGATAGTAAAGAAAAAGGCTAACCATAATATCGATCTTTCAAAGATTCACTAAAAAGACAGTTGGCAGGTCTCTTTGTATGTCTTGTCCGGAAAGAGGAGGACTTAATGATTATTCGTTCACCGGAATCAGAAGTTAAAATTGTTGTGGATAGGGATCCTGTAAAAACATCTTTTGAGGAATGGGCCAGACCCGGGCATTTCTCAAAAACATTAGCTAAGGGCCCTGATACTACCACTTGGATCTGGAACCTACATGCTGATGCTCACGATTTCGATAGTCATACTGGTGATTTGGAGGAGATCTCTCGAAAAATCTTTAGTGCTCATTTTGGCCAACTCTCCATTATCCTTCTTTGGTTGAGTGGCATGTACTTCCACGGTGCCCGCTTTTCCAATTATGAAGCATGGCTAAGCGATCCTACTCACATTGGACCTAGTGCTCAGGTAGTTTGGCCAATAGTAGGGCAAGAAATTTTGAATGGTGATGTAGGTGGGGGTTTCCGAGGAATCCAAATAACCTCCGGGTTTTTTCAGATTTGGCGAGCATCTGGAATAACTAGTGAATTACAACTGTATTGTACCGCAATCGGTGCATTGATTTTTGCATCGTTAATGCTTTTTGCAGGTTGGTTCCATTATCACAAAGCCGCTCCCAAATTGGCTTGGTTCCAAGATGTAGAATCCATGTTGAATCACCACTTAGCGGGGTTATTAGGACTTGGGTCTCTTTCTTGGGCGGGACACCAAATTCATGTATCTTTACCGATTAACCAATTTCTCGACGCTGGGGTTGATCCTAAGGAGATACCACTTCCTCATGAATTTATCTTGAATCGCGACCTTTTGGCTCAACTTTATCCTAGTTTTGCCGAAGGGGCAACTCCCTTTTTCACCTTGAATTGGTCCAAATACGCGGAATTTCTTAGTTTTCGCGGAGGATTAGATCCAATAACCGGAGGCCTATGGTTGAGCGATATTGCGCACCATCATTTAGCTATTGCTATTCTTTTCTTGATCGCGGGTCATATGTATAAGACCAACTGGGGTATTGGTCATGGACTTAAAGATATTTTGGAGGCTCATAAGGGCCCATTTACAGGACAAGGCCATAAGGGTCTCTATGAAATCCTAACAACGTCATGGCATGCTCAATTATCTCTTAACCTCGCTATGTTAGGCTCTACAACTATTGTTGTAGCTCATCATATGTACTCTATGCCCCCCTATCCATACCTAGCTACTGACTATGGTACACAACTTTCCTTGTTCACACACCACATGTGGATTGGCGGGTTTCTAATAGTTGGTGCTGCTGCACATGCAGCCATTTTTATGGTAAGAGACTATGATCCAACTACTCGGTACAACGATCTATTAGATCGCGTCCTTAGACACCGCGATGCAATCATATCGCACCTTAACTGGGTATGTATATTTCTAGGTTTTCACAGTTTTGGCTTGTACATTCATAATGATACCATGAGTGCTTTAGGCCGTCCCCAAGATATGTTTTCGGATACCGCCATACAATTACAACCCATCTTGGCTCAATGGGTACAAAATATCCATGCTGACGCACCTGGCGTAACAGCTCCTGGTGCAACAACAAGTACCAGCTTAACGTGGGGGGGTGGCGAGTTAGTAGCTGTAGGCGGCAAAGTCGCTTTGCTACCTATTCCATTAGGAACCGCAGATTTTTTAGTCCATCATATTCACGCATTTACCATCCATGTGACTGTATTAATACTTTTAAAAGGCGTT